TTTTATTCCCTAAAACAAATTGAAATGATTGAAGTTTTCCTATTTGGAATCGTCTTAGGTCTAATTCCTATTACTTTAACAGGATTATTTGTAACTGCATATTTACAATACAGACGCGGTGATCAGTTGGACCTTTGATTGAGTAACTTTTCTTTTTTTAATTTGACCTCCTACATGGAGGAGGTCAAATTAAAGTTGCAATTAAACTTTGTTTTAGTTTTGTGAAGTTATTTCATTATAATTCGACATAACATAAACAGAATCACGCTCTGTAGGATTTGAACCTACGACATCGGGTTTTGGAGACCCGCGTTCTACCGAACTGAACTAAGAGCGTTTTCTTATATCCCATAAGATTAGATTCGATTGTAAAGAAAATATTTTTTGACCCTTGGGGGGTCTTGTGTACATATAGTATGCAAAAATTATGTCCAATTTTACCCGATCTTACTCAATGAATCTCTTGTAACTGTCCATAGGAGAAAGAATAGTAGGGATGACAGGATTTGAACCCGCGACATTTTGTACCCAAAACAAACGCGCTACCAAGCTGCGCTACATCCCTTTTTAAGATTGTTGTACAGTGTCATTGTACAAAATCCATGTCTTGTTTTCTACATCGTTCGTTTTTCACCTATTTTTCCTCTACCTTACTACCTCTACCTTACTACTTAATATATATATATATTAAATATAAATAAATATAAATAAATATAAATAATATTAAATAATAATAATTAAATATTAAAAAAAGAATATTAAAATTAAAATATTAAAATAAAATAAAAAAATAATTATAAAGAAAAAAATTTAAAATAAATAAATATCAAAGAAGAAGGAGGATTTAAAATGCGAGATATAAAAACATATCTCTCCACGGCACCTGTGCTAACCACTCTATGGTTTGGGTCTTTAGCGGGTCTATTGATAGAAATTAATCGTTTATTTCCAGATGCCTTGTCATTCCCCTTTTTTTAATTCTAATTGAATTCTTGTCTTGTATTGATATGTGAAGAAATGAAGAAGATTTGAGATACCATTCCACGTAACATGGCTTCAATTTAGATCCCCTTTTCTTTAGGATAGGAAAAAAAAGTGTATCGAACCTCAGTCAAAATACAGTGAATCTACGATATAATTTGGGATAAAAGAAATAGAAATGTGGATTAGGAATTAGGATAGGAAAGGAATAATTCCTAGTTAGAAAAAATTGTATTACTTAATTATTACTATATTTAATATTCTTATATTAATGAACTTCTATTAATGAATATGACTCTCTTTCTTTATTGTTATAGTAATTCATAGTAATTAGATTTTATATTATAGTACTTCGAAGTCATTCGACTTCTAATAATAATAATATTTTAAAATTCCATCTCTAGTTAGTAAATATAGATTTTTTATTTTCTTTTGTTTTTGGTTCGGATCAAAAACAAAAATGAGGAGAGTTAAAAAGTGAAGTCGATCCAAAATGAAAAGGAGGTTCATGGCCAAGGGTAAAGATATCAGAATTATAGTGATTTTGGAATGTACCAGTTGTGTTCGAAAGGGTGTCAATAAAGAATCGCCGGGCTTTTCTAGATATATTACTCAAAAGAATCGACACAATACACCCAATCGATTAGAATTGAGAAAATTTTGTCGCTATTGTAAAAAATATATGATTCATGGGGAAATAAAGAAATAGATGGAACAGAATGCATGTGTGATTTTTCCAAGGAGCGGGAAGAGTAAGAACTTGACATCTTCACATAGATAATACAAACCAAATCCTATTTTGGTCGGATATTAAATGAATAAAAAAAGTAGAATTGTATTTTCTAGATTATTTTATTTATATTTTATATTTATATATTTATATTATAATATTTATATTATAATATTATATATATTATAATATTATATATTTATATATATTTATATATTATATATATTATATATAAATTATATAATTATATATTTATATATTTATATTATATATTTATATATATATATATATAAGTAATAATTAATTAATTAATTATAAGTATATATAAGTAATAATTAATTATAAGATATAATTATATATAAGATATAAGTATAAGAAATAAACAAACAAGGAATAAGCAAACCATGGATAAATACAAACAACCTTTTCGTAAATACAAGCGATCTTTTCGTAGGCGTTTACCCCCAATTGGATCGGGGGATCGAATCGATTATAGAAACATGAGTTTAATTAGTCGATTTATTAGTGAACAAGGAAAAATCTTATCTAGACGGATGAATAGATTGACCTTGAAACAACAACGATTAATTACTATTGCTATAAAACAAGCTCGTATTTTATCTTCGTTACCTTTTCGTAATAATGAGAAACAATTGGAGAGAGGGGAGTCGATCCCTAGAACTACTGGTCCTAGAACCAAAAAAAAATAGACATACTCCTCAAAACTCCAATAGGAACTCAAGCTCAGATTAATGTTTTGCTCGAAAAACCTAGAATCCCGAGTTGATTCTTGTGTTATAAAATGTTATAAAAAAGGAAAAATGGGTAATAAATTTTTTTTTTAAGATGCTCGTTTATTTCAAATCTTAATTTATTTTTCTTCTATCTTCCCGGAGAATGGACTCCGGGAAATTCTGTTTCAATCATTCTTGTTTCCTGTATAGTATAGATTTTATTTGAAATCATATCAAAACAAATCTTATTTGATAGGACTATTTGCACAAGTATTTTACGATTCAGAAGCAATTGTTTCTTGTACAGATTGTGTATGAATCTACTATAACTATAGGATACCATATCCTCACGAGTTACTGCATTTATCCGAGTGATCCACAAACGACGAAAATCTCTCTTTTTCCTGCTCCTATCTCGATGAGAGGAACCCAAAGCTCTCATTCTTTGTTGAGTACTCGTTCGAGTAAGTCTTGAATGAGCCCCTATAAAGGTTGATGCAAATAAACAAATTTTTTTTCGACGTCTTCGAGCTGTATATCCCCGTTTAACTCTGGTCATTAAATCAAATGAAACTTTATTGAATAACTAATGGATTTCTCTTCTTTCAGTCATCCTTTTCCTCCGGTCGATTAATAACAAAACGGATTTTTCCGATATATAAAATATAAATTCCAATGGCTTTTGCTACTATGACCTTCCCGACCACAATTTTTACTTCCAGGTATCTTGCCTGGAAATAAGAAATTCTACTGCTGCTAAATAGTGGGTTTCCTCGTTTCTATGGCAACTTTTAAAACGGTGAGGTCCTCTCTATACACCGGAGCCTCTTCTTTCATTTCATCGAATTTTATTGTGAACTTGTATAGTTCACACTCTTTGGCTCTACCCCATCCTTTTTTCAATTATAATTTTTTTTTATAATTATAATTAGATAGTCCTTTTCACAAAAAAGCTATCCATACAGTGACGGCATTTAATTCTGTAAAGTGAAAGTTGGCTAGGTAGCTGACCCTGTTAGTCCGTTTTTTTTTTCAAGAATAAGAATAGGAGCATAACCCTTTTGCTTCTTATAAGACTATTTCCTCCGCTTAATGGATAACTATTTGCTACCAATGGAGAATTGCTTCTCATCTAAAACGGAGTGATTGGATTTGCACCAATAGAAACCATAAATTACATTACATAACATAATAGGTAAATGATAGATCCTCATTTTTAGATAGTTATTTAGATAGTAAATTAAATGGCGGTCTTTCACTCTATCTATCCTATTCATTGGTAGTGTTCATTGATACTGGAAAATTTTTTTTTTATTTCTTCAAACTCATGATCTGAACTGAACGAGTCGCACATACACCCTAGTACATGTTCCTCGACGCTGAGGACATCCTCGAAGAGCGGGGGATTTCGTGACATTTCTTATTGGCTGTCTTGCGTTTCTAATAAGTTGTTTAATGGTTGGCATGTCGTGTCTATATAATCTCATTCTAGATAGAATAGAGTGGATTGGCTTAGATCGATCTTAACCTGATGGTTGATGATTATGAAAGATTTCTATTCACTATCAAATCACGGAAAATTCTAATTTTGAAATGGAAATGGAATTCTATATTTATATAAATATAAAATCTCCAGTATTCTCATCTTCGACCGCTACAAGATCAACGATGCCATGAGCTTGGGCTTCTGTTGCTGACATAAAAACATCCCTTTCCATGTCTTCGGATATAACCCATAAAGGGTTGTCCGTTCTTTGTACATAAGCTTTTGTGAGGGTTTCGCGAAGCTTCAACAGTTCTTCTGCTTCCAGGATAAATTCCCCTGCTTGTGCCTCATAAAAAGAACTAGCAGGTTGGTGAATCATAACCCTGATGATATTGATATAACATCATGAACGATTCTTCTATGCGTATCTCGCACGATTTGATTAAAGTAAGGGGGAATCAAAATAACAAGAAGAAATTAAACAACCGTACAGGCATATTTTGTACATTGCATACGGCTCTGCAATGGAATTTATTTTTTCTTCCTTTCCTTTTGCAATAGAATTTCTTCTATCGAAAAGAAGAAATATAACTCATATGATCCAAATGTTTAGATGATCCATTTACCACCCTTCCTTTCGTAGTAGTAAAGAAAAATACTATGATGGTTCTGTTGCTTTATTTTACTTTATTATATATATATATAATTTATCTATTTATCTTGTCTGTGGTTTAGCAATCCCAAAGTTTTTTTTTGATACGATCCAAGAAGGATAAAATAAATTTTTCCATTTTTTTTACTCTTTCTCTGATAACATAAAGATAAGAAAGAGACTTCTGGTGTGGAAGAAAAATGGTTTGTGACGCTGAAATTAACTCTTGACACATAAGATCAAGATCCAATTGGTAATAACCCTTCTTTTTCATACTATTATCTCAATACAAAATCTCATGTTAGGAAAAAACAATAATGGTTTGCTCATATCGAACTCGAAGTGCCATGCTATTATTACTTATTCTTTTTTTTTTTTGATTCATATTCGATAGAGCGAAGGCATAGTCTTCTTTTT